GTTCTTGTAGCTTATAAAAAGCATGACACTGAAGATGTCAAGATGGCTGCCACACACACCCAAGGACAAAAGACTTAGTCCTAACCTTACTGTTAGTTTTTGCTAGGTATATACATGCAAGTATCCGCGCTCCAGTGTAGACGCCCTGGACACCCTAACTTGGGTAGATAGGAGCAGGTATCAGGCTCACCACCCCCGTAGCCCAAAACGCCTCGCAATTGCCACACCCCCACGGGTACTCAGCAGTAGTTAATATTAAGCAATGAGTGTAAACTTGACTTAGCCATAGCAAATCTAGGGTCGGTAAATCCTGTGCCAGCCACCGCGGTCAGACAGGAGACCCAAATTAACGTTATAACGGCGTAAAGCGTGGTTACATGTTATCCAAGTAACTAAGATTAAAGAGCAACTGAGCCGTCATAAGCCCAAGATGCCAAGAAGGCCACCTCACAAAGAAGATCTTAGGACAACGATTAATTGAAATCCACGAAAGCCAGGGCCCAAACTGGGATTAGATACCCCACTATGCCTGGCCCTAAATCTTGATGCTTAACCCTACCAAAGCATCCGCCCGAGAACTACGAGCACTAACGCTTAAAACTCTAAGGACTTGGCGGTGTCCCAAACCCACCTAGAGGAGCCTGTTCTGTAATCGATGATCCACGATATACCTAACCATCCCTTGCCAAAACAGCCTACATACCGCCGTCGCCAGCCCACCTACCCTGAAAGACCAACAGTGAGCGCAATAGCCCCACCACGCTAATAAGACAGGTCAAGGTATAGCCTATGGGATGGAAGCAATGGGCTACATTTTCTAAGCTAGAACATAACGGCAAAGAGACATGAAACAGTCTCTAGAAGGCGGATTTAGCAGTAAAGTGGGACAATCGAGCCCTCTTTAAGCCGGCTCTGGGGCACGTACATACCGCCCGTCACCCTCCTCACAGGCGCCCCCCCCCCCCCCATAAATTAATAAGCCATCCAGCCAAAGATGAGGTAAGTCGTAACAAGGTAAGTGTACCGGAAGGTGCACTTAGAACACCAAGACGTAGCTTAAGCAAAAGCATTCAGCTTACACCTGAAAGATACTTGCTAACCACGAGTCGTCTTGATGCCAAACTCTAGCCCAATCGACATGACCTGGAATAACAAAGCTACTGCCCCACACCCAACTAAAGCATTTACTAGTCCCAGTATAGGCGATAGAAAAGACACCATTGGAGCTATAGAGACCACGTACCGTAAGGGAAAGATGAAATAGCAGTGAAATAAGACAAGCTATAAACAGCAAAGATCAGCCCTTGTACCTTTTGCATCATGGTCTAGCAAGAAAAACCAAGCAAAATGAATTTAAGTTTGCCACCCCGAAACCCAAGCGAGCTACTCACGAGCAGCTATCATTGAGCGAACCCGTCTCTGTAGCAAAAGAGTGGGATGACTTGTTAGTAGAGGTGAAAAGCCAACCGAGCTGGGTGATAGCTGGTTGCCTGTGAAACGAATCTAAGTTCACTCTTAATTCTTCTCCAAGGAAAATCAACAAACCCTAATGAAGCGAATTAAGGGCAATTTAAAGGAGGGACAGCTCCTTTAAAAAAGAATACAATCTCCACGAGCGGATAAGCATTTAAACCCCAAACTTTAATGTGGGCCCTCAAGCAGCCACCAACAAAGAGTGCGTTAAAGCTCAGTACCCCAAAAATATAAAAACTCTGCGACTCCCTCCCCACTAACAGGCCAACCTATATACAAATAGGAGAGTTAATGCTAGAATAAGTAACCAGGGTCCTCCCTCTACGACGCAAGCTTACATCTGTACATTATTAACAAACCACCCATATACGACCAATCAAACAAGCAGAGTATTAAGTATCTTGTTAACCCGACAGAGGAGCGTCCATTAAGAAAGATTAAAACCTGTAAAAGGAACTAGGCAAACCGTCAAGGCCCGACTGTTTACCAAAAACATAGCCTTCAGCAAACCAAAAACAAGTATTGAAGGTGATGCCTGCCCGGTGACTCACGTTCAACGGCCGCGGTATCCTAACCGTGCAAAGGTAGCGCAATCAATTGTCCCATAAATCGAGACTAGTATGAATGGCTAAACGAGGTCTTAACTGTCTCTTACAGGCAATCGGTGAAATTGATCTCCCTGTACAAAAGCAGGGATAACCCCATAAGACGAGAAGACCCTGTGGAACTTTAAAACCAGCAACCACCTTACGATACATATTCACCCACCGGGTTCACTACCACATAAGCCACTGGTTCGCGTTTTTCGGTTGGGGCGACCTTGGAGAAAAGCAAATCCTCCAAAAATTAGACCACACCTCTAGACTGAGAGCAACCCCTCAACGTGCTAATAGCACCCAGACCCAATATAATTGACCAATGGACCAAGCTACCCCAGGGATAACAGCGCAATCTCCTCCGAGAGTCCGTATCGACGAGGAGGTTTACGACCTCGATGTTGGATCAGGACATCCTAGTGGTGCAGCCGCTACTAAGGGTTCGTTTGTTCAACGATTAACAGTCCTACGTGATCTGAGTTCAGACCGGAGCAATCCAGGTCGGTTTCTATCTATGATGAACTCTTCCCAGTACGAAAGGATAGGAAAAGTGAGGCCAATACCCCAAGCAAGCCTTCGCCTTAAGTGATGAAGCCAACTAAATCACAAAAAGCTATCACACCACACCACGTCCAAGAAAAGGACCAGCTAGCGTGGCAGAGCTCGGAAAATGCAAAAGGCTTAAGTCCTTTAATTCAGAGGTTCAAATCCTCTCCCTAGCTTAACCCAAACCCAACGCACCAACATGATAGACTACCCCATCCTAATTAGCCTCATCATAGCCCTCTCCTACATCCTACCCATCCTAATCGCAGTAGCCTTCCTCACACTGGTAGAACGTAAAATCCTGGGCTACATGCAAGGCCGAAAGGGCCCAAATGTCGTAGGCCCATTCGGACTCCTGCAACCTCTAGCCGACGGAGTAAAATTATTCATCAAAGAGCCCATTCGACCTTCAACTTCCTCCCCAATCATATTTCTAACAACCCCAATACTAGCTCTTCTCCTGGCAATCTCTGTTTGAACCCCCCTCCCACTTCCATTCTCACTAGCAGACCTAAACCTGGGCCTACTGTTCCTACTGGCTATGTCAAGCCTAGCAGTATATTCTATTTTATGATCAGGATGAGCCTCCAACTCGAAATATGCCCTAATCGGAGCACTACGGGCAGTAGCCCAGACAATTTCCTACGAAGTGACCCTAGCAATCATCCTACTATCTGTAATCCTCTTAAGCGGAAATTACACCCTTAGTACCCTCGCAGTCACTCAAGAGCCTCTTTACCTAATCTTCGCCTGCTGACCTCTCGCCATAATATGATATGTATCCACACTTGCTGAAACCAACCGCGCCCCCTTTGACCTAACAGAGGGAGAGTCAGAGCTGGTTTCTGGCTTCAACGTAGAGTATGCAGCAGGGCCCTTCGCCCTTTTCTTCCTGGCCGAATACGCCAATATTATACTTATAAACACACTAACTACTATCATGTTCCTCAACCCAAGCTTCCTAAATCCGCCCCAAGAGCTATTTCCTGTCGTATTAGCCACAAAGGTTCTACTCCTGTCAGCAGGGTTCCTGTGAGTCCGTGCCTCCTATCCCCGATTCCGATATGACCAGCTAATGCACCTTCTATGAAAAAACTTCCTACCACTCACACTGGCCCTGTGCCTATGGCACGTCAGCATACCAATTTGCTACGCGGGCCTACCACCCTACCTAAGAGCCCCGGAAATGTGCCTGAACACTAAGGGTCACTATGATAAAGTGAACATGGAGGTATACCAACCCTCTCATTTCCTTAACCCTTAGAAAAGCAGGAATCGAACCTACACTAGAGGAATCAAAACCCTCCATACTCCCTTTATATTACTTTCTAGTAGGGTCAGCTAAACAAGCTATCGGGCCCATACCCCGAAAATGATGGTTCAACTCCTTCCCCTGCTAATAAACCCCCAAGCAAAACTAGTATTTATCCTCAGCTTATTCCTAGGAACTGCCATCACAATATCGAGCAACCACTGAATTATAGCCTGGGCAGGCCTTGAAATCAACACACTCGCCATCCTGCCCCTGATCTCAAAATCTCACCACCCCCGAGCTATTGAAGCTGCCACTAAGTACTTCCTAGTACAAGCAGCTGCTTCAGCCCTTGTCCTATTCTCCAGCATAACCAACGCATGACACACCGGACAGTGAGATATCACTCAGCTCACACACCCAATTTCATGCCTAGTCCTGACCTCAGCAATTGCAATAAAACTAGGACTAGTACCATTCCATTTCTGGTTCCCAGAAGTACTTCAGGGCTCCCCCCTCACCACCGGACTCCTGCTATCCACCGCCATAAAACTTCCACCAATCACACTACTCTTCATAACCTCCCCCTCCTTAAACACTACACTTCTAACCACCATGGCTATCCTTTCAACAGCCCTGGGCGGATGGATGGGCCTCAACCAGACACAAATCCGAAAAATCCTAGCCTTTTCCTCCATCTCCCACCTAGGCTGAATAGCAGCCATTATTGTATACAACCCAAAACTCACCCTGCTCAACTTCTACCTATACACCCTAATAACCGCAACGGTGTTCCTCACCTTAAATTCAGCCAAAGTCCTAAAACTATCAACCCTAATAACTGCATGAACTAAAGTGCCTTCACTAAACGCAATGCTACTTCTAACCCTACTCTCACTCGCAGGACTCCCCCCGCTAACAGGATTCCTGCCCAAGTGACTCATCATTCAAGAACTTACTAAACAAGACATAGCCCCAACAGCAACGATCCTGTCCCTTCTTTCCCTGCTAGGACTATTCTTCTACCTACGCCTGGCATACTGCACAACAATTACACTTCCCCCCCACACCACAAACCACATGAAACTCTGACACACTAGCAAACCAACTAGCATCCTAATTGCCACCCTAACCACTATATCCATCATTCTTCTTCCTATCTCCCCCATGATCCTCACTATTGTCTAAGAAACTTAGGATTACCCAAACCGAAGGCCTTCAAAGCCTTAAACAAGAGTGAAACCCTCTTAGTTTCTGCTAAAGTCCGCAAGATACTACCCTGCATCTTCTGAATGCAACTCAGATGCTTTAATTAAGCTAGGACCTTACTTAGCCCTCTAGACAGATGGGCCTCGATCCCATAATACTATAGTTAACAGCTATATGCCCAAACCAACAGGCTTCTGCCTAAGGCCCCGGCACATGATTAATGCACATCAATGAGCTTGCAACTCACTATGAATTTCACTACAGAGCCGATAAGAAGAGGAATTAAACCCCTGTGAAAAGGACTACAGCCTAACGCTTATACACTCAGCCATCTTACCCGTGACATTCATAACCCGATGACTATTCTCAACCAACCACAAAGATATCGGAACCCTGTACCTAATCTTTGGCGCATGAGCCGGGATAGTAGGTACCGCCCTAAGCCTTATCATTCGAGCAGAACTTGGACAACCTGGAGCCCTTCTAGGAGATGACCAGGTCTACAACGTAGTTGTTACAGCCCATGCCTTCGTAATAATCTTCTTCATAGTTATACCAATTATGATTGGAGGATTTGGAAACTGACTAGTCCCACTAATAATCGGGGCGCCGGACATAGCATTCCCACGAATGAATAACATGAGCTTCTGACTACTACCCCCATCTTTCCTTCTCCTGCTAGCATCCTCCACAGTAGAAGCAGGAGTAGGCACAGGCTGAACAGTATATCCACCACTAGCTGGTAACCTGGCCCATGCCGGAGCCTCAGTAGACCTAGCTATCTTCTCCCTGCACCTAGCTGGTATCTCCTCAATCCTAGGCGCAATCAACTTCATCACAACAGCAGTCAACATAAAACCTCCCGCTCTCTCACAATACCAGACCCCCTTGTTCGTCTGATCCGTACTAATTACCGCAGTGCTCCTGCTCCTATCACTTCCAGTTCTAGCCGCAGGCATCACAATGCTCCTCACGGACCGCAACCTCAACACTACATTCTTCGATCCCGCAGGAGGAGGCGACCCAGTCCTATACCAGCATCTTACTTGATTCTTTGGACACCCAGAAGTATACATCCTAATTCTACCGGGATTTGGAGTCATCTCTCATGTCGTAACCTACTATGCAGGAAAAAAAGAACCATTCGGCTACATAGGAATAGTATGAGCCATGCTATCTATTGGTTTCCTAGGCTTTATTGTCTGAGCCCACCACATATTTACAGTAGGAATGGACGTCGACACCCGAGCATACTTCACCTCCGCTACAATAATCATTGCTATTCCAACAGGCATTAAAGTATTTAGCTGACTAGCCACCCTCCACGGAGGAACAATCAAATGAGACCCACCAATGCTATGAGCCCTAGGGTTCATCTTCCTATTCACCATCGGAGGACTAACAGGAATCGTCCTAGCAAACTCCTCCCTAGATATCGCCCTGCACGATACTTATTATGTAGTAGCCCACTTCCACTACGTCCTGTCAATGGGAGCAGTATTCGCAATCCTGGCTGGCTTCACGCACTGATTCCCCCTATTCACCGGATACACCCTCCATTCAACATGAGCTAAGACACAATTTGGAGTAATATTTGTAGGCGTGAACCTAACTTTCTTCCCCCAACACTTCCTAGGTCTAGCTGGAATGCCACGACGATACTCAGACTACCCAGACGCTTATACACTATGAAACACCATCTCCTCAGTAGGATCCCTCATTTCCCTAACAGCCGTAATCATACTGGTGTTTATCATCTGAGAAGCCTTCGCATCCAAACGCAAAGCCACACAACCAGAACTAACAAGCACCAACGTTGAGTGAATCCACGGCTGCCCACCTCCATTCCACACCTTTGAAGAGCCTGCCTTTGTCCAAGTTCAAGAAAGGAAGGAGTCGAACCCCCATATGTTGGTTTCAAGCCAACCGCATAAACCACTTATGCTTCTTTCTCATAGAGGTGTTAGTAAAACAATTACATAGCCTTGTCAAGACTAAATTGCAGGTGAAAACCCCGCACACCTCCACCCAAATGGCCAACCACTCACAACTTAACTTCCAAGACGCCGCTTCACCCATCATAGAAGAACTAATAGGATTTCACGACCACGCTCTAATAGTCGCCCTGGCAATTTGTAGCTTAGTACTCTACCTACTTACCCTCATACTCACAGAAAAACTATCATCAAGCACAGTCAACGCACAAGAAATCGAACTTGTTTGAACAATTCTCCCAGCCATAGTACTGGTCACACTTGCCCTACCCTCACTACGAATCCTTTACATAATAGACGAAATCAACGAACCCGACCTAACCCTAAAAGCCATCGGCCATCAATGATACTGAACCTACGAATACACCGACCTCAAAGACTTCACATTCGACTCCTACATGGTCCCCACAACAGATCTACCCCTAGGGCACTTCCGCCTACTAGAAGTAGACCACCGCGTTGTTGTCCCCATAAGCTCCACAATCCGAGTGGTCGTCACCGCAGATGACGTACTCCACTCATGAGCCATCCCTAGCCTAGGTGTAAAAACCGACGCAATCCCAGGACGTCTCAACCAAACCTCCTTTCTTGCCTCCCGACCCGGAGTGTTCTACGGACAATGCTCAGAAATCTGTGGGGCCAACCACAGCTTTATACCAATTGTAGTAGAATCCACCCCTCTCGCCAACTTCGAAAACTGATCTTCTCTAATAGCATCTCAATCATTAAGAAGCTATGAACCAGCATTAGCCTTTTAAGCTAAAGAAAGAGGGCTCTCCCCCTCCTTAATGACATGCCCCAACTAAACCCCCACCCCTGATTCTTTATTATGGCCATCTCATGACTAACCTTCTCCTTAATCATCCAACCCAAGCTCCTGTCATTTGTGTCAGCAAACCCCCCATCTCATAAACCCACTGCAACCCCAGGCACTACCCCCTGAACCTGACCATGAACCTAAGCTTCTTCGACCAGTTCTCAAGCCCATCCCTCCTAGGAATCCCACTAATCCTTATCGCAACAACATTTCCAGCTCTACTCCTCCCCTCCCTAGACAACCGATGAGTCACCAACCGACTCTCAACGCTCCAACTATGGTTCATCAACCTAATCACAAAGCAATTAATAATGCCTTTAAATAAAAAAGGACACAAGTGGGCTTTAATTTTAACATCCCTAATAATTTTCCTCTTGCTAATTAACCTCCTGGGACTACTACCATACACATTCACCCCAACCACCCAACTATCCATAAACCTAGCCCTGGCATTCCCCCTATGACTCGCCACCCTCCTAACAGGCCTACGTAATCAGCCATCTGCCTCCCTAGGCCACCTCCTTCCAGAGGGCACTCCAACCCCACTAATCCCGGCCCTAATCCTGATCGAAACGACAAGCCTCCTCATCCGCCCACTAGCCCTGGGAGTACGACTGACAGCCAACTTAACAGCAGGACACCTGCTCATTCAGCTCATCTCCACTGCCACAACAGCCCTATTCTCAACAATACCAGCAGTCTCTCTACTGACCCTACTGGTCCTATTCCTACTAACAATCCTGGAAGTGGCAGTAGCAATAATCCAAGCCTACGTCTTCGTACTCTTACTAAGCCTCTACCTACAAGAAAACATCTAATACCACAATGGCCCACCAAGCACACTCTTATCACATAGTAGATCCAAGCCCATGACCTATCTTCGGAGCAGCCGCCGCCCTGCTAACCACCTCAGGGCTGACAATATGATTTCACTGCAACTCCCCTCGACTTCTCATCTTAGGCCTCATTACTACCGCCCTAGTTATATTCCAATGATGACGTGACATCGTACGAGAAAGCACATTCCAAGGCCACCACACCCCAACCGTACAAAAGGGGTTACGATACGGGATGGCCCTGTTCATCACATCAGAAGCATTCTTCTTCCTAGGCTTCTTCTGAGCTTTCTTCCACTCAAGTCTAGCCCCCACCCCAGAACTAGGTGGCCAGTGACCACCAGTTGGAATCAAGCCCCTAAACCCCATAGAAGTGCCACTCTTAAATACCGCCATCCTCTTGGCCTCCGGAGTTACCGTAACATGAGCCCATCACAGCATCACAGAGGCTAAACGGAAACAGGCAATTCAAGCCCTATCCCTGACAGTCCTCCTGGGGTTCTACTTCACCGCCCTCCAGGCTATGGAGTACTACGAAGCTCCCTTCTCTATTGCCGACGGGGTATACGGCTCAACTTTCTTTGTCGCTACTGGATTCCACGGCCTGCACGTAATTATTGGCTCTACCTTCCTCTTCGTATGCCTCTTACGCCTAATCAAATACCACTTCACATCTAACCACCACTTCGGATTTGAAGCAGCGGCTTGATACTGACATTTCGTAGACGTTGTATGATTATTCCTCTACATTTCTATTTACTGATGAGGATCTTGCTCTTCTAGTATATTGATTACAATCGACTTCCAATCCTTAAAATCTGGTTTAAACCCAGAGAAGAGTAATAAACATAATCCTGTTCATACTAACAATCTCATTCGCCCTAAGTATACTCCTAACCGCACTAAACTTTTGATTAGCCCAAATAAACCCCGACTCAGAAAAATTATCCCCATACGAATGTGGGTTCGATCCTCTAGGGTCAGCCCGACTACCCTTCTCCATCCGCTTCTTTCTTGTTGCCATCCTATTTCTTTTGTTTGACCTGGAAATCGCCCTACTACTGCCTCTACCATGAGCCACCCAACTACAATCCCCTATCACCACCCTGGCCTGAGCCTCTCTACTCATCCTTCTACTCACACTAGGACTAATCTACGAATGAGTCCAAGGAGGACTAGAATGAGCAGAGTAACAGAAAGTTAGTCTAATCAAGACGGTTGATTTCGACTCAACAAATTATAGCTCGCACCCTATAACTTTCTTTATGTCCTGCCTCCACCTAAGTTTCTACTCAGCCTTCACTCTAAGCAGCCTAGGCTTAGCCTTCCACCGAACCCACCTGATCTCGGCCTTACTATGCCTAGAAAGCATAATACTCTCCATATACGTCGCTCTAGCCATATGACCCATCCAAATACAATCACCATCATCCACAATCCTCCCCATTTTCATATTAACCTTTTCTGCCTGCGAAGCAGGCGCGGGGCTGGCCCTACTAGTAGCCTCTACTCGAACTCACGGCTCCGACCTGCTACACAACTTCAACCTCCTACGATGCTAAAAATTATTATTCCAACTACTATACTATTACCCCTCACCTTCCTCTCTCCGCACAAGTATCTCTGAACCAATACCACCCTATATAGCCTGCTGATCGCCTCCCTCAGCCTACAATGACTTACGCCCACCTACTACCCAAGCAAGGGCTTAACCCCCTGAACCTCCATCGACCAAATCTCCTCCCCCTTGCTAGTCCTTTCTTGCTGACTCCTCCCCCTCATAATTATAGCAAGCCAAAACCACCTAGAACCAGAGCCCACCGTCCGTAAACGAATCTTTGCCACAACAATCATCCTAGCCCAGCTGTTCATTCTACTAGCCTTCTCAGCCTCAGAACTAATACTCTTCTACATCGCATTTGAAGCTACCCTAATTCCCACTCTCATTCTCATTACCCGATGAGGAAGCCAACCAGAACGTTTAAATGCCGGCATTTACCTCCTGTTCTACACTCTAGCTAGCTCACTACCACTGCTAATTGCCATCCTCCATCTACAAAACCAAATCGGCACCCTATACCTCCCAATACTCAAACTCTCCCACCCCACACTAAACGCCTCTTGATCAGGGCTGATTGCAAGCCTGGCCCTACTTCTGGCCTTCATGGTCAAAGCCCCATTATACGGCCTACACCTGTGACTGCCTAAAGCCCACGTAGAGGCCCCCATTGCCGGCTCTATACTACTAGCTGCCCTATTACTAAAACTCGGAGGGTACGGAATTATACGAATCACCATCCTAGTAAACCCAGCATCAAACAACCTCCACTACCCCTTTATCACCCTTGCCCTATGGGGAGCATTAATGACCAGCGCCATCTGCCTACGACAAATTGACCTAAAATCATTAATTGCCTACTCATCCGTAAGCCACATAGGACTAGTAGTAGCCGCAACCATAATCCAAACCCAATGAGCATTCTCAGGAGCAATAATCCTAATAATCTCGCATGGCCTGACATCATCAATACTATTCTGCCTAGCCAATACCAACTATGAACGCACTCACAGCCGGATCCTCCTGCTCACACGAGGACTCCAGCCCATACTACCCCTAATAGCCATCTGATGACTCCTAGCTAACCTCACAAACATGGCTCTCCCCCCAACAACAAACCTCATAGCAGAGCTAACCATTGTAATCGCACTTTTCAACTGATCTGCCTTCACAATCATCCTAACAGGAGCCGCAATCCTACTCACTGCCTCATACACATTATACATACTCATAATAACACAACGAGGCCCACTCCCATCCCACATCACATCAATTCAAAACTCCTCCACCCGGGAACACCTCCTCATAGCCCTCCACATAATCCCGATATTACTGCTCATTCTCAAACCTGAACTAATCGCAGGCATTCCCATATGCAAGTATAGTTTCAACCAAAACATTAGACTGTGATTCTAAAAACAGAAGTTAAAACCTTCTTACTCGCCGAGGGGAGGTAAAACCAACGAGAACTGCTAACTCTTGCATCTGAGCATAAAACCTCAGTCCCCTTACTTTCAAAGGATAATAGTAATCCAATGGTCTTAGGAGCCACTCATCTTGGTGCAAATCCAAGTGAAAGTAGTGGACATACCTCTAATCCTAAACACATTTATACTCCTAACCCTAGCAACCCTCATTACTCCCATCCTATTCCCACTACTATCCGATAACCTTAAAAACACTCCCACAACCATCACAAACACAGTCAAGGCCTCTTTCCTAATCAGCCTGGTCCCTATAACAATCTACATCTACTCAGAGACAGAAAGCCTAACCTCCTTCTGAGAATGGAAATTTATCATAAACTTCAAAATCCCAATCAGCCTAAAAATAGACTTCTACTCGCTCACCTTCTTCCCCATCGCACTATTCGTATCATGATCCATCCTACAATTTGCAACCTGATACATAGCCTCAGACCCCTTCATCACAAAATTTTTCACCTACCTTCTGCTCTTCCTAATCGCGATACTCATCCTAATTATCGCCAACAACCTATTCGTCTTATTCATCGGCTGAGAAGGAGTAGGGATTATGTCATTCCTGCTAATCAGCTGATGACACGGGCGGGCGGAAGCCAATACTGCAGCTCTTCAGGCTGTACTCTATAATCGAGTCGGAGACGTAGGCCTAATCCTATGCATAGCATGAATAGCATCAGCCATAAACACCTGAGAGATCCACCAACTCTCCTCCACATCTCAAACACCCACCCTCCCCCTTCTAGGCCTCATTCTAGCCGCAACAGGCAAATCCGCCCAATTCGGCCTGCACCCATGACTACCAGCCGCCATAGAAGGACCAACCCCCGTATCCGCCCTACTACACTCTAGTACAATAGTCGTGGCCGGAATCTTCCTACTCATTCGGACCCACCCTCTATTTAATAACAACCAAACCGCTCTAACCTTATGTCTGTGCCTAGGAGCTCTAACCACGCTATTTGCAGCCACATGCGCTCTTACCCAAAACGACATCAAGAAGATCATCGCATTCTCCACCTCAAGCCAACTAGGGCTAATAATGGTCACAATCGGACTAAACCTCCCCGAACTAGCCTTCCTCCACATCTCAACCCACGCATTCTTTAAGGCTATGCTCTTCCTATGTTCAGGCTCTATCATCCACAGCCTAAATGGTGAACAGGACATTCGAAAAATGGGTGGACTCCAAAAAATACTACCCACAACCACCTCATGCCTCACCATCGGCAATCTAGCCCTAATAGGAACACCATTCTTAGCAGGATTTTACTCAAAAGATCAAATCATCGAAAGCCTAAACACATCCTACTTAAATACCTGAGCCCTCCTACTAACCCTCTTAGCCACATCATTCACAGCAGTCTATACAATTCGCATGACCGTACTAGTACAAAGCGGCTTCGTCCGAATTCCACCCTTAGCCCCAATCAATGAAAACGACCCCGCAGTGATCTCCCCCATTACCCGCCTAGCTCTAGGCAGTATCACTGCTGGATTCCTCATTACCTCATACATCGTACCCACAAAAACCCCACCAATAACAATACCCCTGTCCATTAAAATAACAGCCCTCGCAGTGACAGCTTTGGGAATCGCCATGGCCCTAGAAATCTCAAAAATAACCCAAATGCACATCCTAACAAAACAATCCTCTTTCTCAAACTTCTCCACCTCCTTAGGGTACTTTAACCCCCTGACCCACCGCCTCGCCACAACCAATATCCTAGGCGGAGGACAAAAAGTCGCCTCTCACCTAATAGACCTATCCTGATACAAAATACTAGGCCCAGAGGGACTAGCTAGCCTGCAACTAGCAGCATCCAAAGCTCTCACCACCCTCCATTCCGGTATAATCAAGGCCTACCTCGGATCATTTGCTCTATCTATCCTTATCATCCTCATATCTACCTACAGAACCACCCAATGGCCCTCAATCTTCGTAAAAACCACCAAATCCTAAAAGTCATCAACGACGCCTTAATCGACCTCCCTACACCATCTAATATTTCAACGTGATGAAACTTCGGGTCACTTCTAGGCGTTTGCCTTATCTCCCAAATCATCACAGGCCTACTACTAGCCATACACTACACAGCAGACACCAACCTGGCATTCTCCTCTGTCGCCCACATATGCCGAGACGTCCAATTTGGCTGACTAATCCGCAACCTCCACGCAAACGGAGCCTCACTCTTCTTCATCTGCATCTACCTACACATCGGCCGAGGGCTCTACTACGGCTCATACCTAAACAAAGAAACCTGAAACATCGGAGTAGTCCTCCTCCTAACCCTCATAGCAACCGCCTTCGTGGGATACGTCCTACCATGAGGCCAAATATCCTTCTGAGGGGCTACAGTCATCACAAATCTATTCTCAGCAATCCCCTACATCGGACAAACACTAGTAGAATGAGCCTGAGGGGGATTCTCAGTAGACAACCCCACACTAACTCGATTCTTCGCCCTCCACTTCTTACTCCCATTCGTCATCGTGGGTCTTACACTAGTGCACCTCACATTCCTACACGAAACAGGATCAAACAACCCACTAGGAATCCCCTCAGACTGCGATAAAATCCCCTTCCACCCGTACTACACCGTAAAAGACATCCTAGGTTTCGCACTAATGCTAATCCTGCTAGTCTCCCTAGCCCTATTCTCTCCTAACCTCCTAGGGGACCCAGAAAACTCTACACATCCAAATCCCCTAGTAACGACCCCCCACATTAAACCCGAATGATACTTCCTATTTGCCTACGCCATTCTACGATCCATCCCAAACAAACTAGGAGGCGTACTAGCCCTAGCTGCTTCAATCCTTGTACTATTCCTAACCCCACTCCTCCACACATCAAAACTACGATCAATAACCTTCCGCCCCCTCTCCCAGATCCTATTCTGAACTCTAGTAGCCAACGTCCTAATTCTCACTTGAGTGGGCAGCCAACCCGTAGAGCACCCATTCATTATCATTGGCCAACTAGCCTCACTTTCGTATTTCACAATCATCCTAGTACTATTCCCTCTTGTAGCCATCCTAGAAAACAAGCTACTCAAACTCTAATCAAACCCCAACAAACTCTAATAGTTTATAAAAACATTGGTCTTGTAAACCAAAGATTGAAGACTACACCCCTTCTTAGAGTTCAACCCCCCCCCCCCATACCTCAGGAAAAAAGGACTCAAACCTTCATCACCAACTCCCAAAGCTGGCATTTTTAACTAAACTATTTCCTGACCCCCCCCCCCTCTCTCCCCTACACAGCCCGAATAGCCCCCCGAGACAACCCCCGCACAAGCTCTAACACCACAAACAGAGTCAACAACAGCCCTCACCCCCCAATTAAAAGCAGCCCGACCCCTTCTGAGTAGAGTAAAGCTGCCCCACTAAAGTCGGACCGAACTGACAAGAGACCCCCATTGTTGACCGTACCCACATCTACCAGTAATTCCACCGCACCTCCCATAACAAGTCCCACCATAACAACTAAACCTATCCCAAAACCATATCCAACAACCCCCAGACTGCCTCAAGCTTCAGGATAAGGATCCGCCGCCAGCGACACTGAATAAACAAACACTACCAACATCCCCCCTAAATACACCATAACAAGTACCAAAGACACAAAAGAAACCCCCAAACTTACCAACCAACCACACCCTGCAACAGCCGCCACAACCAACCCCAATACCCCATAATAAGGAGAAGGGTTGGATGCAACCGCTAACCCCCCTAAAGCAAAACATAGGCCTAAAAATAAAACAAATTCTAGCATAAATTCCCGCCCGGCCTTTCTCCGAGACCTACGGCCTGAAAAGCCGTTGTTATAAAATTTTAACTACAGGAACACCTAGCTCGTCTACCCCCTTCCCCCCCCCCTTTTTCCCCCCCGCATGGTTTTCTTCATGCTTTACAGGGTATGTATAATATGCATTACACTATTTGCCACATCAGACAGTCCATGAAATGTAGGACACCCCACATCATACGCTATGGCACTCCACAAAAAGCCCAAACATTATCTCCAAAACAGATGTTATACGGACAATCATACCACCAGGCACATTCTTGCTTCAGGTACCATACAGCCCAAGTGATCCTACCAAGGGCCAAGCCGCAAGCGTCACCCACAGACCCAGGAACTTACCACTGTGCTCAAACTCCACCTTCGTGAACGAGGATAGTACCAGCACACCTTTGAATTCTCAAAGTCTACCGAGTTCGCCCACCTCCTAGGCAATATTCTAAACCAACAGCTTTCAGGCACTCCCAAGCCAGAGGACCAGGTTATCTATTAATCGCGCTTCTCACGAGAACCGAGCTACTCAACGTTATCGGTAATTTAGGTTATTGGCTTCAAGCGCATACTTCCCCCCTAACCGCCGAGCTCAACTTGCTCTTTTGCGCTATTGGTTGTAACTTCAGGACCATGAACACCTCCAAACCCCCTCACTTGCTCTTCACAGATACAAGTGGTCGGTTGGATTCTCCTCCCTAATCTCACCGGGTTGTAGGCATACCGACCTTCTACACTTGTTTTCTTCTAATATACCTTCAATAAACCCTTCAAGTGCGTAGCAGGAGTTATCTTCCTCTTGACATGTCCATCACATGACCGCCGAACATATGAATCCCCTAACACTTGGAATGTCATGGTTTGATGGATAAGGTCGTCGCAAACTTGACACTGATGCACTTTGACCCCATTCATGGAGGGCGCGCTAATCACCAAGGAACAAGCAGATAATGTAATGGTTGCCGGACATATTTATTATTTTTCTTCTTTCTAGGAACTTACGTTTAAAACCCATTTTAAACATTCGTTTCTTTTTATATTGAAATTTTTATCATTTTTAAACAAACAATCAAACTACATTTTCCTAGATTTACCCAAACATTCATCATTCACTTACTCCAAACTAACTTCCCTCCCCATTTCCTAGTACTCCAAGCTGAACAACCAACCCATTATCATTCCATAAACGACCCAAAACAACTGCAGAAATAACCCTAAAACCAACCATCACCCACCAAATATTCAACCTACACAGCCAGATCCACCCCATATCCCCCTACCTCCGCTCGCTTTCTAAAAACCAAACAAAAACACACATCACAATCATAAACTATTTATAATAACGTATCACAAACCAAC